CATTGTTTCTCCTTAATTTTATTTAAATTTGGAATCTACTCCTTCGAAGAAAAGAAAATAAGTCTCTTGAAATTTGGAACCTCCGATTGTATCCGAACGAGAGGAATGTTGAAAAGTCACTACGAACCCGAAACATACCATTGGAAAGTGATTCAGTAATTAAACCTTCATGAATCCATTTTTGTTCTTTCATTCCAGGTAACCCCTTTAATTATCAACTCATGGAGTAGGAGTGATATTAGACAACCTTTCCTCTTTTTTCAAAAAAAAATAGGAAGTTTTCCTACGGATGCAATTCGTAGATCATAAAGATCACCATATATATAACAAAATTTCTCCCCCGATTCCTTCTAGTCGAGCCTCTCGGTCTGTCATTATACCTCGAGAAGTCGAAAGAATTACAATACCCATTCCTCCTAAAATCCTAGGAATTCGTTGATGGTTGGAATAGATTCGTAGGCCGGGTCGGCTGATACGTTTTAAAACAGTTCTATATGGCCCTTTTCTATTCCTTCTATGTCGCAGAGTTGAAACCAAGAAATATTTCTTGCTTACTCGATGTTTTCTCACATTTTCGATAAAGCCTTCGCGTAGAAGTATTTTAACAATGTTTTCAGTGATATTTGTAGATGCTATTCGAACCGTTCCTTTTTTATCCATGTCAGCATTTCGTATAGAAGTTATTATTTCGGCAATAGTGTCCCTACCCATGATGAACTATAATTATTGGTGCCTCCGGGTTTTTATATAATCAGCATGCTCTACTCTTTTTTTTTCATGAATTATTAAAGGTATATGCGTGAGAAACAATCTACTAATGCATTCTACTAATTAATGGAATCTAATTCAGTTCAGATATCTTACTATGAACCTCCCTTTTTTTATGTTTTATTATGTTTTCATCTATTAGTATTTATTTAGAATCTATTTATAATACCTCAGGAGCTAATGAGACTATTTTAGTAAAATTCAACTGTCTCAATTCCCGAGCGATCGCACCAAAAACTCGAGTTCCTTTGGGATTTCCTTCTTGATCAATGACAACTGCTGCATTGTCATCATATTGTATTATCATACCATTGTCACGTTTGAGTTCTTTACATGTACGTACAATTACAGCTCTGATCACTTCTGATCTTTGTAGAGGCATATTGGGAACTGCTTCTTTGATTACAGCAACAATAACGTCACCAATATGAGCATATCGGCGATTACTAGCTCCTATGATTCGAATACACATTAATTCTCTAGCCCCGCTGTTGTCCGCTACATTTAAATAGGTCTGAGGTTGAATCATATCATTCTTATTATTTTTCTCTTTTTTCTTTCAATGCTAACTAACTAAAGGGCGAAGAAAAAAAGAAGAAAGATTGTTTGTCCAGAAATAAAAAAACTGCGGTTTTTTCATCACAAGGCCCCTTTCCTTTCGTTCCATATCCCTATCCCGCAATAACGAATTGAGTTCGTATAGGCATTTTGGACGCAGCTATAGAAATAGCTTCTCTGGCTACAATTTCTGATACTCCACCCATTTCATAAAGTATTCGACCCGGTTTAACGACGGATACCCAATATTCGGGAGATCCTTTCCCCGAACCCATACGTGTTTCGGTAGGCCTTACTGTAACAGGTTTGTCTGGAAATATACGTACCCATATTTTTCCACCACGACGCGCATATCGTGCCATGGCTCGTCGCCCCGCTTCTATTTGTCTAGATGTGATCCAAGCGGGTTCAAGTGCCTGAAGGGCGTATCCGCCGAAACAAATTCGATTGCCTCGATAAGATATTCCCTTCATTCTTCCTCTATGTTGTTTACGAAATCTGGTTCTTTTGGGGTTATAGTTGATGGTTGTTTCTCAATGCCATCTCTACTGCAGAACTGGACATGAGAGTTTCTTCTCATCCAGCTCCTCGCGAATGAAACGATTCAATAATATTGTATATATTTTGAATTGAATGAATAATGAATCATGGAATTTTTTGAGATATAATCTGTCACGTACACGTAGGAATAAAATAAAATGAGAAATTCCATTTTATAATTAATGAATCTTCATTTATTTTTACCTTTATTTTATTTATTTTTATTGAATTGCCCAAAACTTAGCAATCCAGTAAGGCTTTCGCGGGCGAATATTTGCTCTTTCAACATCCCTTTCATTCGTAGGGGCGTTCCATGACCTATCAGAATAAATGAATTGGTTCTTGGCTCGTTCCGCCATCCCACCCAATGAATCATTAGGATTCGTTTTCAAGGGAATCTTCCTCAGTCACAGGTTCTGTCGTTCCCATCGCTTCTCGATTAATGACTAGGCCCGAACTCTGCAATGGAGCTCCTAATAAAATTTGTTCCTGAATCAATCTTCTCAGTCTTTATTGACTCGGCGCTCTTTATTCTTTTTTATTTTTCGTATAAATTGTATTCATATTCATCGAATCTAATTATTAATTATGGACGAATACATTAATGCTTTATTACATTGCCTTTTATAAGATAGTTCATAGACCATACATATTGGAATCATATATCATTGCTATTCTTTTTCTTTCTTTCTCTCACCCCTCCATTTATCCATATCCCTTTGTTTTTGCTTCACAACCTTATAGATTGATTTTTCTTTTATGTAAAAAAAAATGCTTCAGTTGCTACAACAATATGATCAATACATCATATAGCGACTGGTTCCTTGGATCCAGATAATACGAAGCAATGAGCTGGTTATTAGTTATATAGTTATTAGTTCATACTAGGGGATGGCCCTTTGTTTTTTAATCCTAACCTAACTCTAAATAAAAAACCAACGAGTCACACACTAAGCATAGCAATTATATGGAGATGGAGTCAATCGAATTGTTATTCAACCCTATAGAATTAAGAATTCGAAAAAATTCTCATTTTTTTGATTGAACGGAAAAAAATGAACGAGTTTGTGATTTTTTATTCAATTGCCGGATGGATGGAACAGAAAGACAACGAAAGGCCCATTATTCCTCGTCTGCAAATATCCAAATTTTGATTCCTAATGCCCCATAGATAGTTCGAACTGTATAGGAACAATAATCAATTTTGGCTCGAATGGTTTGTAGGGGAACCCTACCTTCTCTGATCCATTCGACACGTGCTATTTCCTTTCCGTCGATACGCCCTGCAATTTGTACTTGAATTCCCTTTGTATCTGCTTTTTCAGTTAATTCAATAGCTTTTTTCATTGCCTTTCGAAACGAAACTCTATTCTTTAATTGTTCGGCTATAAATTCTGCAAGAATATTAGGTTGTCCATACGGTTTTTCAACTCTTGTGATAGCAATGTTAAGTTTTTGGTTCACAGAATTCAATTCTTTTTGTGCATTGCTCTGTAATTCTTCAATTCCTCGCGGGCTGCCCTCTATGAACAATTTTGGGAATCCCATATATATTATGACCTGGATCAGATCGATTCTTTTTTTAATCTTTATGCGTGCAATTCCCTCGGCACCCGAGGATATTTTCCTATTTTTTTGTACATAATTCTTGATACAATCCTGTATTTTTTGATCTTCCTGGAGACCCTCGGAATAACTTTTTGGTTGTGCAAACCAAACAGAATGATGACTTTGGGTTGTACCAAGTCGGAAACCGAGTGGATTTATTTTTTGTCCCATAGCACCTCGCTATCTCTATAAGGCCATATCATTTCTCTATTAGCCCACGTCATTCTGTTACGATATAGCATATGATCCATCATATATAGATACCTCTCTCTGACATCTTTATACTTATCTTTATATACCCATCCATATTTTCTTAACCATATGAAATAGTTTTTCTCTTTAGATGTATCTTTCAATACAATAGTTATATGACAGGTGGGTCTTTTTATCGGATAACTACGTCCTCGGGCTCGGGGTTTTAACTTTTTCATGCTAGTACCTTCATTAACTTCGGCTTGACTAATGATTAAAGCCGTTTCGTTGAATCCCATATTGTGACTAGCATTTGCTGCTGCAGAATAAACTAATTTTAAAATGGGATAACACGCTCGATAAGGCATGAGTTCTAGTATCATAAGTGTTTCCTCGTAGGGACGCCCACGAATCTGATCAATTACTCTTCGCGCTTTATGAGCAGACATACGTATATGTTGACCTAAAGCGTATACTTCTACATCTGGGTCACTCTTTATCATAAGGTTCACCTCCCACCAATAAACGATGAGCACCCATATCCACTTTATTAATTAATATATTAACGACGAGATTTATTATCGTTTCTCGCATGCCCCCGGAAATTCAGAGTAGGTGCAAATTCTCCCAATTTGTGACCTACCATACGATCTGTTATATAAATAGGCAAATGTTCCTTTCCATTATGAATAGCAATTGTATGGCCGATCATTGTGGGTATAATGGTAGATGCCCGGGACCAAGTTACGATTGTATCTTTTTCTGCCCTCGTGTTGAGCTTCGCAATTTTTATCAATAAATGATTAGCTACAAAAGGATTTTTTTTTAGTGAACGTGTCACAGCTAATTACTCCTTTTTTTTTGTAAA